AAGCCCCTTTTTTACCATTAGCAAGAACTTGTTTCAGTTGCATATCATAAGGAATTTGAACAACTGCTTCAAATACAGTATCAGGAAGTACCGCTTGTGGAACCTCAATATCCACGGGTTTATTAGCTAAATGGCAATTGGCACATACAATACGGCCAGTCGCTTCTCGTGGATTTTCATAACCCTGCTGTGCAAAAATAGGATATGCATTTGAAATGTATGTCCGACTTATTATATATATCATGAGCGATACGGAAATGAATCGAGTAATCTCTTCCTTTATCCAAGAAAAGGTATTTCTAGTTTGCATGGTCCAACCGCTGATCTCGAAAATTTCTACAATAAAATTAGGTAGGTCGCTAGTATAGTTCCCTATCCATAATGCTGCTATTTACTGAAATAATTTTACTGGAATATAGCAAAAATCCTAATTCCCCTGGATAGGTAGAAAGAATAAGTAAATTTTTGAATGTTTTGCTTATGTACAAAGTAACAAACATTATACAAACATTATAATATAATTGGATCGGTGGATCATTTTTCAGTCATTCATTGAATGATAAATCACTACAAGTGACGGAGATACCCGATTTAAATAACGGAAAATCAAATATTTTAAAATTGTATCTAGAATGACTGGAAAAGTGGAAACAAGACCAGATATAATTTGATCGTTATGAGTAAATCCAAAATCTTTATAGACAGAGCCAATCATTAGTTCCCAACCGTGGGGTGAATGGAATCCTATACATAAATCAGTTAATAAAAGAATAGAAAAAGCTTTTATTGTGTCACTTAAGTTATATAGGAATTCTTGAACCCAAGAATTAAGAATAAAAAGTTCTTCATTACCTAGAATAGAATAACCACTTAGAATAAGGAAACAGATTATATTTGTTAAGAAGTGCAAAATCGTATGTATATGATCCTCATTGTGCATCTTGATCAATTGGATCGTTTCTTTGTGGATTCCGATAGGAAGCTTTTGTAGACGTGTTTCCGGGTATTCTTTTATCATTTCGTCCAACAAGAAGAGTTCCTCTAATTCTATGAATTTTTTTAGAATACTCTTTTCTTGAATATCATTCAAAAAAGTTTCGGATTGCTTAGTATTCCACCAATTAGTAACCCAAGATTCAAGACTTTTATTAAATGAGAGAGAGATCCACCAGGGTAAAAATACTATAGATGCAAAATATAGAAGGGGAGTGAATGCTTTCTTTTTTGCCATTTTTTCGTCTGTGAATTTTTAATGAACCCACCTCATTTGTCGGCTCTATACGATCTAATGTTTCTATCAAGCATAAGTTCTATTACAAGGCACCGAGCCTATGAATCTATTCCCCGTTTTTTATTTGTGATTCAGTGATTAGCCCTTGAATTTAGAAAGAATACAGAAATAGAATAAGCGTAGAGTACGCTTCAAATCTTCAAATAATGAATATTATAATGAATATTATGCGGAGTTCGAGACGAAAGAACCCCCTTTATTTCTATCTATCAAAATATCAAATATTTCGAAAAAAAAAAAAAGAGAAATTCTTTATTCGTATTTCAAAATGTTTTGATCTATGAGATAAATCTTCGATTTGTTACTTGTTTTGTTACCGAAAAGGTGGAGTGGATTTCCATACGCATAAAAAACATTTTTGCGAAAAAAAAGTTTCGTTTTATAATTGTTCTGTATATGTTTGCTTTGGTTCGAATCAGCGTTCTGAAGAAACTTTAGTTAAATTATGCTATAGAAAGAAAAAAGGGGAATTCTTGAGTTTTTGCCCTCCGGCTAAGAAAGCATTCATTCTTCAGTTCATTTCAAAATACTTCAATTGGTACGCGCAAGAAATAGGCCAATTCAGAAGCTTTTTGCTCAATTTCTCGTGGAGTCAAATTCTCATCAGTACGAGTCAAGGGAATGGCCCCCTGGCCTCTGATTTCCATATAAAGGACACGACGAGCATAAATACCCTCTTTAACTTCTATTCTGATGGACTGAATGTCTTTCATAAGGAATCGGAGGAAGATTCGACGATTTTTTCCAGGAAATCCCCAACGAAAAATACACACTATTCCTTCTTTTCTATCGAATCGATCATAACCACTACCTACATTCCACAAAATTGTGGACCACAAATAGGAGCTAATAAAGAGACCTGCGATCCCATAGAAAGACATCACAATCCCTTGTGGAAAAAAAATTATTTGCTGAGACGGAAATAAAGATATCAAATTCCTGCCAAGATAACTGGAAGTTCCAACCAATAAGAACCCTAATGAACCTAAAAAAAGGATAAAGGCCCAGCAAAAATTAGTTGTTTTTCGAGACCCCGCTATAAGTTCTATCCATATATGTTCTGATCGCCAACTCATACTAGATCCAGTTGCGTTTTATTGGAATTGGGAGAATAACCCAATTGAATTTGACTTTACTTTTTTTTGTTTCCAAAGTAACTCTCATCAACTAGCACTATTCTGACGCGAAACTTTAGGAGTAATTCATCGAATTGGTTAAATATAAAATAATAGCATCCCTTTCATATCATATATCCCCTATAGATATCTACATATAGATAGATTGACTTTACATTTATTTCAGACCCCCGCCCCAACCCGATCTATTTTCAAATAGCTATAATTCATTTTCCCATATATCATGTTTACGCATGCATACGAACTCTTTCATTTATCATTTATGTTCGGAGGCAGCCACATCTTATACCATATTCTACTAAATAGATATCCATGTTATGATCCAAGGCTAAGTCTGGGAAAAAAATAGATGAGATTTTGCCCCATCGGATCTAAAGAATCTTGTTTTTTTGAACATGAAGAGATAAAGAAGCCATTGCAATTGCCGGAAAAACTAGGCCTACTAAAGGCACAAAAATAGAGGGTAAGTTGTTAAAAGTTGTCATAAAATGGGTACCTCAATTTAATATTTGTACCTGTTATTTCTTGTTATATTAATGTTTTTACCTGTTATTATGGTTATAAAGATATTATATAATGATTATAATTCGTATATAATTATACTGAGTATATCGAGTATATCTAAGTGAGTATATATAATTATAATTATAATAAATAATTATTATATATTATAATAATATTATAATTTAAGGGCGGGAGATGTAGAACTAAATAAACGGACTTATTTATCTTTCTACACGAAAGATATGTATGATAATCCTGTATTATTCTTAATCTTCTTTTATTATCTTGTTTTTGTCTTATAATTTTTATTTTCTAATTTAAATTTAACTATTTAATAATATTTAATTAAAGTAAAGCGTTTTTTACAAATTCTCGAAAAAGTCGTTATAATCCGATCCAAGAACAGGGATTCTCAGAAAAAATGGGGATTCTCGGGAGATATAGAAATAAATATGCAAGACTCTAAATTTTAATTTTTTATATTCGAATTATAAATATTAATATTTGAATTAGAATTCATTTATATATTTCATTTATATATTTCATTTATATATTATATATTCGTAAGAAGAGAACATGAAATTCGTTTTATTTGCCTTGCCTAATTTCATTTCGCGGAAGAAAAAACTCGCCCTTTTATCTTGTTGAGAGAGGTTTTCTTATTAGTAATCAGGAATATCTTATTAGTAATCAGGAATATCTTATTAGTTATCAGGAATAGCGGTAAAAAAAAATTATCTGCACGATTTTTTCTACTAATTCTTTCTACAATTTCTTTCTACAATTAAATCTTATGTCACCAAAAACAAATCCATTCTTTGAATTTTGACTTTGATTCCGATAAACTAACTAAATACTAAATACTTGTTCGCCACAAAAAAAATAATTTAACTTTTAACTTAAGGCTTTACTTGATTTAATTTTGGTTCAAAGGAAAGAAGGCGTGGAGTTGAAATAACTCACTCAGAGCGCCTTTTAAAGGATTACGTGGTACAATTGGATCGAATAAGCCCTTATGGAATAAATATTCAGCTGCTTGTGAACCTTCAGGTACTGTCTTATTCAATGTTTGTTCAATTACTCTTTTACCCGCAAATGCAATGTAAGCATTGGGTTCGGCAATAATGATATCCCCCAACATACCAAAACTAGCTGTCACCCCACCAGTAGTAGGAGATGTAAGGATTGATACATAAAATAACTTTTTATTTGATTGATAATCATATAAAGCGGAAGATATTTTAGCCATTTGCATCAAGCTCAAACTTCCTTCTTGCATGCGTGCTCCCCCGGAAGCACACACTAGAATAAGAGGTAAAAATTTCTTGGTAGCATACTCGACCAAACGGGTAATTTTCTCGCCTACTACGGATCCCATACTACCCCCCATAAACTGAAAATCCATAACCCCAATTGCTACGGGAATACCATTTAGTTGACCTGTGCCCGTTTGAATAGCCTCGGTTAATCCTGTCTTTCTTTGATAAGAATCAATACGATCTTTATAAGGTTCCTCCTCCGAATGAAATTCAATGGGATCCAGAGAGACCATGTCTTCATCTATAGGATCCCAAGTACCTGGATCAATCGAAAGTTCAATTCTATCTGAACTATTCATTTTCAAATGATATCCACATTGTTCACAAATATTCATTTTTGACTTAAAAAATTTCTTATAATTTAATCCATAACAATTTTCGCATTGAACCCACAAATGCTTGTATTTTTGAGTTACATCGAGATCATTATCATTCGAACTTTCTCTTATAGTTAAATCACTACCATTCGTGCTAGTTCTTATACTGGAACTCTCGTTTTCACTACTATTTTCATTTTCACTAAAAATGTAACTATAAATGTAACTTTCACTGTAATTGTCACTACCACTTAAAATGTAACTATTAATACAGATTTGAGAACGAAGATAACCGTCAATACAATTATTAATGTGATTATTCCAACTATATTTAGTATCATACATGTAACGATCATAGTGGGGATCATCATTCTTAGATCCATTATTCAGATAACTAGAATTCTGATAACTATAAAAAAAACTTTCTAGTTCA